ATTTCTTCTGGGTTAGAAGGAATTGCACGTATAGAAATTCAAAAAAGAATTGATCTGATCCAGGTCATAATCTTTATGGGATTCCCAAAATTGTTACTAGAAAGTCGACCGCGAGGGGTCGAAGAATTACAGACGACTCTCCAAAAAGAGTTTAATTGTATGAACCGAAAACTTAATATTGCTATCAAAAGAATTCCTAAACCTTATGGGGACCCTAATGTTCTTGCAGAATTTATAGCCGGACAATTAAAGAATAGAGTTTCATTTCGAAAAGCAATGAAAAAAGCTATTGAATTAACTGAACAAGCAGATACAAAAGGAATTCAAGTACAAATTGCAGGTCGTATTGACGGAAAAGAAATTGCACGTGTCGAATGGATTCGAGAGGGTAGGGTTCCCCTACAAACCATTCGAGCTAAAATTGATTATTGTTGCTATACAGTTCGAACTATCTATGGCGTATTAGGTATCAAAATTTGGATCTTTCTAGACGAGGAATAATAAAGATAAGGGATAATAAACCTTTATTTTTAACATAAAAAAAAAAAAGAGAACCCCTCGATTCTTTTGCTCAAAACTATCAATTAATTATTAATTCTACAAGGTTGAATAAAAATTTGATTGAGACTTATTTTAATTTTAAGAAAATTGCTATGCTTAGTGTGTGACTCGTTGGTTTTTTAGGGTTAGGATTAAAAAAGACCAGCCCAACACCATAGTATGAACTAATACTAATAACTAACCAGAGAACTAATAACCAACTCATTACTTTGCATTATCTCGATCTAAAGAACCAGTCAAGATATGATATATTGGTCATATTTTTGTAGCAACTGAAATTTTGTGTTTCTGAAAACAAATCAATCTTATTTTTAAGCTGTAAAGCAAAATAGAAAAACAAAATAGAGAAGAAAGATGTGGATAGAAATGGAAGGATGAGAGAAAGAGAGAAAAAAAATATCAATGATAGAGAATTCCAATATGTAATATGTAAGGTCTATAAGTCATCTCATAAAAGGCAGTGTAATAAAGCATTAATACTGATTCTTATATAACATAATTAAATGACTCTTCTTATAAATTTATAAATTATAGAACAAAACAAAAAAATCAAGAGCTTCGAGCCAATAAAGACTAAGAAGATTGACTCAAGAACAAATTTCATTATGAGCTCCGTTGTAAAACTTGGACCTAAGCATTAAGTAAGAAGCGATGGGAACGATGGAAGCTGTGAATGCAAAAGATTTTAGTGAAAAAGGAATCTTAATGATTCACTGGTCGGGATGGCGAAACGAACCGGAGGTCAATTCATCTATTGTAAGAAGTCAGGAGACAAGCCGAAATTTTAAACGGAAGAGTAAATATTCGCCCGCGAAAACTTTCTTTTTTTGAATTGATAAATTTGGACGATAAAAAGAAAAAAATTTGTTCTATTTCTATTTCAAAATAACAATTCAAAATAACAAGATGATTTCGAAAATAGAAACCAAAAGCTTTAATTCTTTTATTCGCGAGGAGCCGGATGAGAAGAAACTCTCACGTCCGGTTCTGCAGTAGAGATGGAATTCATAATCAACCATCAACTATAACCCTAAAAGAACCAGATTCCGTAAACAACATAGAGGAAGAATGAAGGGAATATCGTATCGAGGGAATCGTATTTGCTTCGGTAAATATGCTCTTCAGGCGCTCGAACCCGCTTGGATCACATCTAGACAAATAGAAGCCGGTCGACGGGCAATGACACGAAATGCACGTCGTGGTGGAAAACTGTGGGTACGTATATTTCCAGACAAACCTGTTACACTAAGGCCCGCAGAAACACGTATGGGTTCGGGGAAAGGATCCCCGGAATATTGGGTAGCTGTTGTTAAACCAGGTCGAATACTTTATGAAATGGGCGGAGTAACAGAAAATATAGCTCGAAGGGCTATTTCAATAGCAGCATCCAAAATGCCTATACGGACTCAATTCGTTATTTCGGGATCGGGATAAAGGGTAGAACTAACAGAAATGAGTCTTAGTCTTGAGTGTGAAAAAAATTTGCTTATTTCTTTCTTTTTTTTTTCTTTTTAGACAAAAAATATTTCTTTTTTTTATGCTTTACATTAAAAGAACAAATTACAAAATGATATGATTCAATCTCAGACCCATTTAAATGTAGCAGATAACAGCGGGGCTCGCGAACTGATGTGTATTCGAATCATAGGAGCTAGCAATCGGCGATATGCTCATATTGGGGACGTTATTGTTGCTGTGATCAAAGAAGCAGTACCAAATATGCCCCTAGAAAAATCAGAAGTGGTCAGAGCTGTAATTGTGCGTACCTGTAAAGAATTCAAACGTGATAACGGTATGATAATCCGATATGATGACAATGCTGCAGTTGTTATTGATCAAGAAGGAAATCCAAAAGGAACGCGAATTTTTGGCGCGATCGCCCGGGAATTGAGACAATTTAATTTTACTAAAATAGTTTCATTAGCTCCCGAAGTATTAT